TTATAAAGTAAGCTAAATTCTAAGCTAGTGGGTTCATACCCCAAAAATGAAATTTCCTTTATTAATAATTTTACAAAATTTAACTTTTTCATGAATTTTAATTATATCTATTTTAATAGCAATTTCATCCTCCTTTTGATTTGCATTTTGAATAGCTTTAGAAATTAACATAATAATTTTTATCCCAATAATAAATTCAAAAAACTTTTTATCTTCTAACAGAATAATTTATTATTATATAATCCAATCTATAGCCTCCTCTTTATTTTTCTTTTCCTCTATTTTTTCATTTTATTTTAATAACAAAATTTTCATCCTAATTATTGTTTTTTCAATAATAATTAAATTGGCTGCTGCTCCGCTTCATTCTTGATACCCTCAAATTTCAGACGGTTTAAATTATTTCTCATTTTTTATTCTGTCTACTATGCAAAAAATAATCCCGCTATTTATTATTACTTTTTACAATTCTGTTAGTATTATTATTTTTATTATTTTTTCAAGTCTTATTGGGTCATTAGGGGGATTCAATCAAACTTCCTTAAAAAAAATTTTAGCTTATTCTTCAATTACTCATCTCTCATGAATTCTTACATTAATTATAATAAGACAAAATTTCTGAGTAATTTACTTTTTAATTTATAGATTTATTTTGCTAAAAATTATTTTTTTATTAAAAAAAAATGAATTTTCATTAATTGTAAACTTAAATTTAATAAAAGTACCATTTTTAGAAAAACTCTTTTTGTTGACTCTCCTTTTATCCTTAGGAGGTATGCCACCATTTTTAGGGTTTCTTACTAAATGAATATCAGTAATTTTAATTGTAAAAAAATTACCCCTTATTCTTCTATTTCTAATTATATCATCTTTAGTAAACTTATTTTTTTACACCCGTTTGATATTCCCCCTCGTTTTAAATTTTAATATTTTAATAAAAACACACCTATCAATTTCCTTATTTTCTTCAATAAAAATATTCCCTATTAATATAATAAGAATTGTATTCATTATTCCTTTTATAATACTTATATAAAGATTTTAAGTTAAATAAATAAACTATTTGCCTTCAAAGCATAAAATAAAATAAAATTAAATCTTAGTAATACTTCTTTAAATTTGCAATTTAATATTTTATATAAAATATAAGATTAAATAGTAAAAGAATAACTCATTAATAAATTTACAATTTATTGCCTAAACTTCAGCCATTTTACCGCGATGATTATTCTCTACTAACCATAAAGACATTGGAACAATATATTTAATTTTTGGGAGATGATCCACAATAGTCGGGATATCAATAAGAATTTTAATCCGAACCGAATTAGGCCAGCCTGGCTCCCTTATTGGAAATGACCAAATTTACAATGTAATTGTCACAGCCCACGCTTTTATTATAATTTTCTTTATAGTTATACCTGTAATAATTGGTGGATTCGGGAACTGATTAGTACCTTTAATATTAGGCGCCCCAGACATAGCTTTTCCTCGAATAAATAATCTTAGATTTTGACTATTACCCCCTTCCCTTTTCCTTCTTTTAAATTCTTCGTTAGTAGAAAGAGGAGCTGGGACAGGATGAACTGTCTACCCCCCTCTTTCCGCTAACATTTCCCATTCTGGGGCCTCTGTAGATATAGCAATTTTCTCACTCCATCTCGCAGGTATTTCCTCAATTCTAGGAGCTATTAACTTTATTACAACTATTATTAATATGCGATCCCCAGGAATAACTTTAGAACGAATACCTTTATTTGTATGATCAGTTTTTATCACTGCTATCCTTCTTCTTTTATCACTTCCAGTTCTTGCTGGAGCCATTACTATATTACTCACTGACCGTAACTTTAACACTTCATTCTTTGACCCGGCGGGAGGGGGAGACCCAGTTCTTTATCAACATCTTTTTTGATTTTTTGGCCATCCTGAAGTATATATTCTTATTTTACCAGGATTTGGTATGGTCTCACATATTATTTGTTTTCATACAGGGAAAAAAGAACCTTTTGGTACATTGGGTATAATTTATGCTATACTAGCAATTGGATTTTTAGGATTTATTGTATGAGCTCACCATATATTCACTATTGGAATAGATATTGACACCCGAGCTTATTTCACAGCCGCTACTATAATTATTGCTGTCCCAACTGGTATTAAAATCTTCAGATGATTAGCTACGTTACATGGCTCTAATATAAATTATAACTCTTCAATATTATGGGTTTTAGGATTTGTTTTTTTGTTTACATTAGGCGGCTTAACAGGAATTATTTTAGCAAATTCTTCTATTGACATTATCCTCCATGATACATATTACGTCGTAGCCCACTTCCATTATGTTCTTTCTATAGGCGCTGTTTTTGCTATTATAGGATCAATCACCCATTGATTTCCTATATTCTTTGGCCTTAATTTCAACTCCCTTTGATTAAAAATTCAATTCTTTTCTATATTCATTGGTGTTAATCTTACATTTTTCCCTCAACATTTTTTAGGATTAAGAGGAATACCCCGGCGATACTCAGATTACCCAGATTTTTTTTCTAAATGAAATTTAATTTCCTCTTTAGGAAGAATAATCTCCACCGTTAGAGTTATTTTCTTTGTAATTATTATATGAGATGCAATTTTATCAAAACGCTTAGTTTCTTTCACGCATTACTCAAACTCATCTAATGAATGACAATTAAATTCACCTCCTGCAGAGCATACTTTTAACCAAAATAATATTTTTATTAAATAACTTATGATAACTTGATCAAACATTATATTTTCAAATAGAAACTCACCTATTATAGAACAAATAATTTTCTTTCATGATCACTCAATAATAATTCTATTTATAATTACTGTTGTGACCTTATATATAATTTTTAACATCATAACTAACTCATTCTCATCACGATTTTTAATAGAAGGGCAAGAAATTGAAACTATTTGAACAATTATCCCAGCCATTACCTTAATTTTTATTGCATTCCCCTCACTCCGCCTTCTATATATAATAGATGAATCCTATACACCCTCATTAACTTATAAAATTATCGGCCATCAATGGTATTGATCCTATGAACTCTCTGACTTTAACATTGAATTTGACTCTTTTATAATTCCATCTAATGAACTAAGGCCTCACTCGTTCCGATTATTAGATGTAGACAACCGAATAGTAGTTCCTTTTAATACTCATATTAAATTTCTTATTTCCTCTGCTGACGTTATCCATTCATGAACTGTCCCCTCTTTAGGAGTAAAAATAGATGCCATCCCTGGACGTCTTAATCAATCATTTGCATTTCCTAACCGCCCTGGAATTTATTTCGGACAATGTTCTGAAATTTGTGGTGCTAACCATAGATTTATACCTATCAGAATAGAAATTACATCCCCCAATAACTTTATTAAATGATTAAAAACATTTTCATTGAATGGCTGAAATGTTAAGCATTGGTCTCTTAAACCATATTATAGTGAGCATCACTTTCAATGAAAAAACTAGTTAAATTTATAACAAAAGAATGTCATTCTTTAATTACTATCTTAGTGTTTTTTAATCCCCCAACTTTTTCCGATAAATTGAATTCTCCTAACAACTTCATTTTTAACTGTATTTATTTTTACTATAATTAATATTTATTTTTATCCTTCTAAAACAAAAAAATTATCTTCCTTTTTAAAAAAAATTAATAATTACCAATTTAAATGATAATAAATCTTTTTTCAATTTTTGACCCTTCAACATCTTCAATCTTAAGAATAAATTGAATTTCTATTATGTCTATTATTTTTATTATTCCTTCATGTCTGTGAATAACCCCTTCTCGTTACCAATTTTTATGGAAAAAAATCTTTTCCAAAATTTCTGAAGAAATAAAGGGAAATTTATCTAGAAAAACTCAAAAATTCAATTTACTATTTATTGCAACTTTCATAATTATTTTTCTCTTCAATTGTTTAGGGCTCCTTCCTTATGTATTTACCCCTACTAGGCATATTACTTTCTCTATAATACTAGCTTTTCCTATTTGAATCTCCCTTATACTAAAGGGGTGAATTACATCATTTAATAAAATAATAACACACCTCGTTCCTTTAGGGTCTCCTCTAATATTAACATCATTTATAGTAATTATTGAAACCGTCAGAAATATCATCCGCCCTATTACCCTATCAGTTCGTCTTTCTGCCAACATAATTAGAGGTCATTTATTAATTCATCTTTTAACATCAATCCCATTCTCAGCCCCCTTTTCTTTTTCATTTTCCTTTCCTTTTATAATAGCTCTCTTAATTTTAGAATCAGCTGTTGCTATCATTCAAAGATATGTATTCATTACACTATCTTCACTTTATACAAATGAAATTTAATAACTTATGATATATCACCCATTCCATATAGTAGAAAAAAGCCCTTGACCATTTACAAGATGTATTATAGCAATTATAATCACAATCAGAACTGTCCACCTTCTTCACTTTTCATTTTCAAACTTAATTCTTTTAGCATTAATAGTTTCTTTACTTACTTTATTTCAATGATGACGGGACGTTTCCCGTGAAGCCTCCCTCCAAGGTCTTCATTCTTCATATGTAATTTGAGGGTTAAAAATAGGAATAATTTTATTTATTTTATCCGAAGTATTCTTCTTTGTCTCTTTCTTTTGAGCATTTTTCCATAGAAGATTATCCCCTAATATTGAAATTGGTTCTTTATGACCCCCTAAAAATATTGTTCCTTTCAACCCCTTTGAAATCCCTTTATTAAATACAACCATTCTAATTTCATCAGGGATTTCTATTTCTTGATCCCATCATAGATTAATTAATAATAATTTCAAAGAAACTTATAATGCCCTTTTAATTACAATTATTTTAGGGGTTACTTTCACTATTCTCCAAAGCTGAGAATACATACAATCCCAATTCTCAATAAGTGACAGAATTTTTGGAAGAACATTCTTTATAACCACTGGATTTCACGGTATTCATGTTATCATCGGAACAACATTCTTAGTTGTTTCCTTATATCGAATTAACAAAAACTTAGTTTCTTCTACTCATCATTTTGGCTTTGAAGCTGCCGCATGATACTGGCATTTCGTAGATGTAGTATGATTATTCTTATTTACATTTATATACTGGTGAATTTACTGTTTAATTAGTATAAAAAGTACATTTAATTTCCAATTAAAAAGTTTTAATTTAAATTAAACAATAAAAATTTTTCTTATTTCTGTAATTTCTTTATCTATCATAATCATTTCCATTTTAATTTCTTACAAAAGATTCCTGGATAAAGAGAAATTATCCCCTTTTGAATGCGGATTTGACCCTTTCTCATTATCTCGTGTCCCATTTTCATTAAAATTTTTTATTATTTCTGTAATTTTTCTTATTTTTGATATTGAAATTGTAATTATCCTCCCAGCACCCCTACTCTCCTTTAATAAAAATATAATATTTATGGTCAATTTTATCATTATTATATTCCTTATTCTTTGGGGATTAATATATGAATGAAATAAAGGAATACTTGAATGGTTAAAATAGAAAAGTATTTAAAATAATAAAACCTAATTTGCAATTAGAAATTGAATTCTTCCTTTTCTAAAAATAAAGCGATAATTAATTGCAATCAGTTTCGACCTGATTCTAGAACATTTCTATTTTTTTAATAGAAGCCAAAACCCCCGAGGCTATTCACTGTTAATGAATAAATTGATTATTCCTATTAAAAAGATTAATAATGTAAACTTCTAATTTACTTTTAATGATTTATTCATTTAATCTTTATTTTTATAGTGTAATTTAACACTTAACATTTTCGTTGTTAAAATGATATTTTATCTAAAAATACTCTTAAACATTGTTTTCTTTACATTTTCACTGTAATGTTTTCTATAAACTATAAGAATTAAAAAATTCTTATAAAAAATATAATTGTTAAAAATAATAAGAAAAAAGAACTCAAAAAGTTATTTCTTAATCAAATTGAAGATTGCCTATTTTTTATAAATAACTTTATAACCCCCCCTGGCCCGCCTTCTTCTAGCCATTTTCAATCATTTTCTCTTTGTAAAGAAAATCATTTTATTATTTTCAAAAATAATATTCTAGATAAAATTGATAGAAATCACATCCTTCTTAGAAATCAATAAATTTTCTTTATAAAAGCTCCCTTTATTTCAACAATATAAATAATGTAAAATAAATAAAAAGTTACAATTATTAAAACTACATTAAAAATTTTTCTAAAATTAGAAAGCACAATTAAATTCTCATAAGAAAATATAACTCAAGATAGAAAGGAACCAGAAAATACTACCCTTAATCTTAAAAAATAAATAGGAATAACTATTTTTATTCTAATATTTTTAGAAAAAATTCTTTGAATAAACACTCCCTTTCAAATAATATAGTATATTATACGAAAACAATAAAACATAGTTAAGGAAGTTCTAACAATTAACATAAAAAGAATAAAAAAATTCTCCGAATTTATATAAATAAACTCAAGAATTAAATCTTTTGAATAAAATCCCCCGATAAAGGGGAACCCAAATAAAGAAAGACTTGCTAATCCTATGCACCCTCTGATTACAGGCCTAAAAGAAAAAAAAGCCCCTAAATACCGGATATCTTGAATCCCACTAATATTATGAATTAATAACCCCGCGCATAAAAATAACATAGACTTAAATAGAGCATGTATAAGTAAATGAAAAAAAGCAAGTTCAACTATCCCTAAAGATAAAATTAATATAATAAGACCTAACTGTCTTAAAGTAGAAAAAGCAATAATTTTTTTAAAATCCATTTCTAAATTTGCACCCACCCCAGCCATAAATAAAGTAGAACAAGACAAAACCATTAAAATATTTGAGTAAAGAGAAAAATTAAATAAAACTCTGAAACGAATTAGAATATAAATCCCTGCGGTTACTAAAGTAGAAGAATGGACTAAAGAAGAAACTGGGGTAGGGGCCGCTATCGCCGCAGGAAGCCAAGCTGAAAAGGGAATCTGGGCTCTCTTAGTTATCCCAGAAATTAAAATAAAAATTCCACAAACTTTTACCATTTCCTTTACTCTAAATGAATCAAAAACCCCAAAATTTGCTAAAAAAATAATAGATATTAAAATTGTTACATCCCCAACCCGATTTATCAAAACAGTGATTAACCCTGAATTGTATGAATTAACTCTTTGATAATAAATTACTAAACAATAAGAAACTAAACCTAACCCATCTCACCCGAGAATAATCATTACTATATTAGGTGAAATAATTAATATTAATATGGATAAAACAAATAAAAGAACTACATAACAAAAATAAATTTTCCCTTTATCACTCTCCATATACCTGTCTCTATAAATAATTACTATAGAAGAAATTACCAATACTACTCTAACAAATCTCATTCTAATTCGATCAAATAAAAAATAAATTTTTAAATCTAATGACAAAAAATTTAATAAAAAAAACTCAATTAAAATAATCTTATAATTATAAACTAAATTTAAAAACGATAAAAACCTCAAAATTCCACCAAATAATAATAAATATCCTCATTTTATAAACATTACTTAATGAAACCTCATCCATAAATCCACAATTTATAATTTTAATTTTAAACTAATTAAGTTATTAAACCCAAACAGAAAAATTTTCTATTTTTAAAGCCCATAACACCAGAGGTAAAAGATGAAATAATAAAATTGTAAACTCCCGAGGGGTAATCATTTTTACTGATCATAAAACCCACCCTTCCCCATGATTAACATAGCTAAATAAATACAAAGAATAACATGCTCTTAAAAAAGAAATTAATATAATTGGGAGAATAAAAATTAATCTAAATTTAATTAACCTTCCTATTAAAAAAATTTCACCAAAAAGATTTATTGATGGGGGAGCTGATATATTCACAATTGCCATTAAAAACCACCAAAGTGATAATCTTGGAAAAATTTTTATTATTCCCTTCAATAACATTAACCTCCGAGTAAAAAACCGCTCATATATTATATTTCCTAAGCAAAACAAGCCAGAAGAGCACAAACCATGCCCTAATATTAAAAGTAGCCTCCCGTATGATCCTCAAAAATTTAAATTTATTATACCCCCCAATACAACCCCTATATGACAAACTGAAGAATAAGCAATTAAAGACTTAATATCTGTTTGTATTAAACATATAATTCCTACATACGCTCCTCCTAAAACACCAATAACTATTAAAAGCCAACCTAAAGATAACATTTCCTCCTCAAAAAATATTTTAAACCGATAAACCCCGAAAATTCCTAATTTTAATAAAACAGCTGCCAAAATTATAGAACCAGAAATAGGAGCCTCTACATGAGCTTTGGGGAGCCATAAATGAACAAAAAATATTGGGATTTTCACTATAAATCCTGCTATTATTAAAAAAAATAAAATCCCTAACCCCCTTTGCCCAAACCATTCTATATAATAATAATTTAATGTTATCCCCCCTATTATTATAATTATAATAAATAATGGTAGAGAACCAAATAAAGTATATAACAATATATATATTCCAGCCTGCAACCGCTCTGGCTGATTACCCCAATTAAAAATTATTATAATAATAGGAAATAAAATGGCCTCGAAAAAAAAATAAAACATTATTAAATTTATTCTAAAAAAACATACATATAACAAAAATATTATAAAAAATAAATAAAATATAAAATATTTATTTTCATAAAGTTCTTCTTTAAAACTTGATAACATCATTAAAATACCAACCCATACTGATAACAAAATCAAATTTATTCTTATTAAGTCTCCCCCTATAAGCAAACTCATTTCAACCACTCCTAATCTACTTAAAGAAAAAATTAACACTAATAATAAAAATAAATTTAAGATCATTCTTATACCCCCAAAGAAAGGAACTATACAAACTATTGTAAAAAACACTATTATTAATTTTAGCATTTTAATATGAACATTCTGGTTACCTTGTCATTCCCATAAAAAAAATTTATAATTACTAATAAGCCTAACCCCAATCTTGCTTCAGCAACAATTATAATTAAATAAACCATCGCCAATAAAAAATTTCTAGAAACTAATATAAAAATTATTCTAAAAAATAGGCTTAAATACATAAATTCAAATCTTAATAAAACAGTTATTAAATGAAAACGATTTTTTAAAAAAGTTAATAACCCTAACATATATATAAAAAATACTAATTCTATCATTAGTTATAATAATTTAAATAAAAATTTTGGTTTTGTAAACCAAATATGGCCTAGCCTTATAACATCAGAAAAGATAATCTCTATAAATACCCAAAATTTATGTACTCACTTATATACTATTTTCTGATATCAAACCAATAATTTTATTTTCTGTTATATTCTTCATATTTAACCATCCTATATTCATACTTATTGTTATTATCATAACAACCCTAGTTATATCAGTGATAATTTTCAACCTTACTAAAATTTCATGAATTTCTTTAATCTTAATCCTCCTTGTCCTAGGTGGGATATTGATCCTTTTTTTATATATAATTAGATTAATTCCAAATAAAAAAATAACTCTAAATAAAAAATTTATTTTTTTGTTATTAGCTTCGATAATTTCATTCCAATACATCCCCTATTCTGAAGTCTATTTCCCCTTAGCTAAATCTTTATTTTTTTATTCTTCCATAAACTTTATTATATTTATAATAATTTATCTTTTAATCACTCTTATAATCGTAATAAATATTATATCTTCTTCTAAAGCCCCCATAAAACTTTTTAACTAATGAAAATAAAAAAACTAATTAATCCTGCATCAAACCTACCAACCCCCTCTAATATCTCTTATATATGAAACATAGGATCACTTTTAGGAATGTGTCTAGGAATCCAAATCTTAACAGGATTATTTTTAGCAATAAACTTCTCAAGAGATATTTCTACCGCATTTAATATAATATCTCATATTTCTCGAGATGTAAACAATGGGTGATTAATCCGCTCTATTCATTCTAATGGAGCTTCTATATTTTTTATTTTTCTCTATCTTCATGTAGGCCGAGGAATTTATTACTCCTCTTTTTTCTTTTTAAAAACATGATTTTCAGGCCTAATTATTATTTTTATTCTCATAGCAACAGCATTTCTAGGGTATGTTCTTCCTTGAGGACAAATATCCTTTTGAGGTGCAACAGTAATCACAAACTTATTTTCAGCTATCCCTTACATCGGGCCATCACTTACCCAATGAATCTGAGGGGGATTTTCAGTTGATAATAGAACATTAACCCGATTTTTCTCACTTCATTTTATTCTCCCTTTTGTATTAGCTTTCATAATCCTAACCCATATCATATTAATCCACGAAAAAGGATCTTCTAACCCATTAGGAACTAATTTAAATTTAGATAAAGTTCCCTTCCACCCCTATTTTACCATCAAAGATTTAATAGGAGTATCACTAACATTATTTTTATTTTCAATTATTGTTCTTATTTTTCCTTTTACATTAATAGACCCTGAAAACTTCATCATAGCCAACCCATTAGTTACTCCCCCTCACATTCAACCTGAATGATATTTTTTATTCGCTTATGCCATCCTCCGCTCAATCCCTAATAAATTTGGGGGTGTAGTAGCCCTAGCCATATCAATTATTATTATTATTTCCCTCCCATTTACAATAAAAAACAAATTTTCTTCATTTTACTTCTTTCCTTTTAAAAAATTCGCTTTTTGAATATTAATTAATATCTTTATTCTTCTAACATTTTTAGGCGCCTGCCCTGTTGAATACCCTTATGTAACAATTAGTCAAGCCCTAACAATTCTATATTTTACATTTTTCCTAATCATTCCTTTCATCTGACTTTTTAACTATATTTAAGTATATATTTTGAAAATATAAAAAAGAAATTTTCTAAAAGTCTTTTTTCTTAAATGGACACAAAATATATATATTATAATAATTTTTCTAAAAAATACTCTAAAAATAATTATAATTCTTACCGGTAAAATAACTTTCCATGCTAATATTATTAACTTATCATACCGATACCGGACTAACGTCCCCCGAATCAAAATAAATAAAATTATTACTAATAAAACATTTTCGTATAAAATTCCAACCCCTCCTAAAAATAAATATGAAGTTACTAATCTAACTAGAATAATATTCCCATACTCAGATATAAAAAGGACTGCAAAATTTCAAGAACCATACTCAATGTTAAACCCAGATACTAACTCTGACTCCCCTTCTGATAAATCAAAAGGTCTACGATTAGTCTCAGCAAAACAAGTCACTATTCAAATTATAAATAAATAAAAAAATCCTAACATAATAAACCATAATTCCTGGTAATACGTAACTTTATTTATATTATAACTCCTTCTAAAAAAAATCAATCTAATTAACAAAAAAGAAAATCTTACTTCATAAGAAATAACTTGAGCTACCCCACGATAAGCCCCTAAAAGAGCGTATTTAGAATTTGAAGACCACCCACCAAACAAAATTACATATACTCTCAATCTTGAAATACATAGTATAAAAACTAACCCATAATTAACCAAAATTTCATTGTAATCCCATTTGTACAAAAACCATAATAATATTATAAACACTAATGAAATAATAGAAGAAAAAATATATAAAATTATATTAATATAAAATATAAAATTTATTTCTTTTCTAAATAATTTAATTGCATCACTAAAAGGTTGAAACAATCCAGAAATACCAACCTTATTAGGCCCCTTTCGAATATGTATATACCCTAGAATTTTCCGCTCTAATAATGTAAAAAAAGCAACTCTTACTAACACACAAATAATTAACAAAAAATAACTAAAAAAAACAATCATTTTTAAAGGATAATATCATACAGGAAGCTTAAATTCCTCGCATTAAATTTTCTGCCACTTTAAAATTTTTCTACTAATTGGTTGTCCATACTCAAATTCTAAATTTGACACAATTTTTCTGCCAAATTAGCAAAATATTTACTATTATCAAATTAAATTAATTAACATTTCCAATTCCTTTCGTACTATAAAAATTTTTATAAATTTTAAGATAGAAACCAACCTGGCTCCCGCCGGTCTGAACTCAGATCATGTAGGAATTTAAAAGTTGAACAAACTTCTTTTTTTTAACTTCTTCACCAAAAAAGAATCCTAATCCAACATCGAGGTCGCAAACTATTTTATCAATAAGAACTTTCCAAAATTATTACGCTGTTATCCCTAGAGTATTTTTCTCATTTAATCGTTAATAACGGAACTTTTTTTACTTAAAATAAAGATACTTATTCTTTTTCTATCGCCCCAATCAAATCCAATTTATATTAAAAATAAATAAATTAAATTCAAAATTCATAGGGTCTTCTTGTCCCTAAAATAAATGTTTGCTTCTGCACAAAAAAATTAAATTCAATTTCTTAAATAAAGAAAGCTTATAATCGTTAAACCATTCTCTTAGCGCTCATTTAAAACCTTATTTCAATACCTTCGTATAGTCAAAATACCACAGCAATTTAAATTTCATTGAGCAGATTTTACATTTTATTAAATTCAAAATGAAATGTTTTTGATAAACAGTCGACTAATTATTTTGCCGAATTCCTTTAATCAAAATAACTAATTTTTTTTAAATTTTAATTTTTTATAAAAAATTAACTTTTACTAATTCTTTAAGAATTACACTTAATCCTTATTCCTTAAATTATAAAAAAAAGTTTAACCAATTTATTCCCTTCATAATTTTTTATTACAAAATAAAGAAAATTTTATTCCTTCTTCTAACAAAATTAAATTTTCAAACTAATTTAAAAGCTTATCCCTCTAAATTTCCTCTGTTTTTTAAACCAAAACTTTTATCTCAACAGATTAATATTTAATTTTATTTTTATAACCAGATATCATAAAATATGAGTAAAATTTCATTTCTATAAGATAATTTCATTTTATAATTCTACATAAAATCTCACTTATCTTATAGATCATTTTTATTTCGGGAAATAAAAATCATTTAATTTCTTTAAAAAACCCTAATGCGAAAGGTACTTCAAATAAACTTTTTTAATTTTTATTTTTCAAAATTTTCAATTTTCCTTTTCAGTCCTACAAAACTTTTTATTTAAATCCTATACATATTTTATATACCTTTTTCTTTCCAATCTCTTAACAAAATTTATTAAAAAATTAAAATGGTTTAAAAAAACTAAATTTCATTGTAAATGAAATATCTAATGATTTCATTTTAAAAAACACTTTCCAGTACTTTTACTTTGTTACGACTTATTTCTAAATTGAAAGCGACGGGCGATATGTGCATATTTTAGAGCTTTATTCAAATACTCATCATATTAGTATTTTACTATTAAATCCTAAATATATTTTCATATTTAATTAATTAAAATCGTTGTAATTCACTTCATTCATAATTTTTTGCTGCACCTTGACTTAATATATTTTTTAATATAAAAATTTAAAATATTTATTATTTAATATAATTTATATAGTGGTATACAAACTGCTTTACCAAATTAAGTAAGATTAAGGCGTTTTATCCATTACAGAGCAAATTCCTCTAAAAAGCTTAAAATACCGCCAAAATTTTTTGATTTCATAAATTCATTTACTCCCAACATTCAACTTTTAATAATAGGGTATCTAATCCTAGTTTATAATAAAAATTTCTTTTAAATCAAATTTCTTAAATATGTTTAAAAATTTCACCTTTATAAACACTTATTATTAATTAAATTCTTATAAAAATTACTTTAAAAAAAGGATTTACTTGTATAACCGCGGCGGCTGGCACAAGTTTAGCCAAATCCTGAATTAAATTTCTAATTTAATATTATTAATTAATAAATATTTCTTCTATTTTGTATAAATTACACTAAAGTCATATAAAGAAAATTTAATAAATTTTTTTAAAAACTATATTTTAATTTTTATCTTTTTCCTTCTTTTTTTTTCCTTTTAAGAAGGAAAAGATAAAGTCAAATTTCAAACTCATTCCTATTCGTCTATTTTGTTTATGTAATTGTATATAATCGATATAGATTTTCCGGTAGGAAGTAGCATTTACTGATACCTCAGGAATTTATGTGAAAAAAAGTATTCGTCTCAAAATCTTTATTAATACATTCTGTAAAATGAATCCATGTCTTAAATTATAATTTTTCATTCTATTAGAAAAATATATGTAATCTGTAATCAGTGCCCCTTAAATGTCAATAAATGCTTATTTATTTTAAAAAAATATAATATATTCTTAATTTTAAATTTAACATTTTTTTAATAAAATGCCTGAATAAAGGATTATCTTGATAGGATAAATTATGTAAAATTTTTTACTTTTATTAGTTTTAATAACCTTTAGTTATTACTAATAAATTCAAAATTTATTGTGCATTAACACCAAAAACTAAATT